ATAAGTAAAATTTAATTTTTTTTTTTTTTTATTTTATATCATTTTTTTTATATTAATTATATAAATATATCTAAAATCTATCTAATATAGAAATTATTTGGAAAATAAAAAAAAATACATATATGTGTATATGTAAATACATTATGTTATACATTATAGTTAGAAGTAGTTCTATATATTCTAACTATTCTATCTATATCGTTAGATATAGTTAGTTCTATAGTTAGATATAGTTAGTTCTATAATAGTTAATAAAATATGAACTATATACAACTATATGGTTCTAGTTCATATTAAATATAAATATAGTTAGTATTATAAAATTAAAATAAATAGCTAAGCTAAGATTGGCTAATAGATGAAATCCGGTAGTTTCTTTGATTTCTATATACTATTTTTCTCTTATGTTATGTGATATGTGTATGTGATATGTGAGCCCGCTTAGCTCAGAGGTTAGAGCATCGCATTTGTAATGCGATGGTCATCGGTTCGACTCCGATAGCCGGCTTTTTTCTATCGATTTTTTACGTGATTGAGAGTCTCTATCCCCATTTTATCAAAATGTTGAATAACTGATCCATCTATTATGTCGTGGTAACTTGCAACTATAAATAAAAAACAACATGTTGGAAGAATTAGATCTCTTTCTACAGAACAAATCATAAAAGAACAAATTATAAAACGTAGCCACAACTTCCTATATATACAAAAAATTTTAAAATTATATTTATATATAGAAAATAGAAATTATATATATACATATATACCAAAAATACGGATAGTGATACAATTTATTTTATTCTACTTTTTTGTAGTATTTCAATAAATTTAGCTTTGCTTTGTTTATCCTTTAGTTCAGTCTTAATTTAGAGTTCAGTTTTCATTTTTGTTTATTCTTAAACAATGAAATTTCAATAAAATAAAAAAGGAGTCTTTATGTCTCGTTACCGAGGACCTCGTTTCAAAAAAATACGTCGTCTAGGGACTTTACCAGGACTAACTAGTAAAAGACCTAGATCCGGAAGTGATCCTAAAAACCAATTGCGTTCTGGTAAAAGATCGCAATATCGTATTCGTCTAGAAGAAAAACAGAAATTGCGGTTTCATTATGGTCTGACAGAGCGACAATTACTTAAATATGTGCATATCGCTGGAAAAGCCAAAGGGTCGACAGGTCAGGTTTTACTACAATTACTTGAGATGCGTTTGGATAATATCCTTTTCCGGTTGGGTATAGCTTCGACGATTCCTGGAGCCAGGCAATTAGTTAACCATAGACATATTTTAGTTAATGGTGGTATAGTGGATATACCAAGTTATCGTTGTAAACCGAGAGATATTATTACTACGAAGGATAAACAAAGATCGAAAGCTCTGATTAAAAATTATATTTCTTTATCCCCCCACGAGGAATTGCCAAAACATTTGACTTTTGACTCATTCCAATATAAAGGAGTAGTAAATCAAATAGTAGATAGTAAATGGATTGGTTTGAAAATAAATGAGTTGTTAGTCGTAGAATATTATTCCCGTCAGACTTGAACCTCACAAAAATAACAAAGAAAAATTCATAGAATTTTGTCTGTTTTCGCCGAAATAAAAATAAATAGATCTAAGGGCCTTGGTCCGAATTTTTATTATTCACCTATCACAAACGGACAAGCGGTAATATTTTTTGCTCTTTCTTTTTCCGATATTTGTATTTTACGTATCACAGTAATGTGATTAGGAATCGAGAATTTATATAAAATAAGGATCCTCTTGTTGAGATGATGGTATTTGATTTGATTCAGTAACGTTGGTGAATTAAGATAAACGGAAAGAGAGGGATTCGAACCCTCGGTAAACAAAAGTCTACATAGCAGTTCCAATGCTACGCCTTGAACCACTCGGCCATCTCTCCTACATAATCTTATTATTGACCAGAAACCGAGTGAATAGTGAATAGCGAGTCATTCATATTATTGCAGTACAAGTGCGACTGATGAATAGTTCCATAGGAAAAATTCCTTTCAAATCAAATAAAATTTTCGATTTCTCAACAAAAATTTAGCTCATTAGCTATCCCATAGATCTAATACAAATTATTGAATCGTCCCGTGTATTTTTATATTTAAATTGTATGACATGGCATATGCATGTTATGCAAACAAAAAACAAAACGGATACTTACCTTAGTCTAATCCATTTTTTTATAGAAAAATTATTTCGTTTTGTTTTTTGTTTCTTCTTTGGATCATAACCAAATAAAAGCTTCTCGAATTATCAGAATCCGCAGTACAATCCTTGGTTATTCAACTTAGATGAAATATTTATAGTTCCGTTCATTGTTATACTACGAAATTAGAATGAAATCGAATCTGATTTCAATATTTCATATCTCTCCTTGTCCAATCCAAACAAAAGGTCCACATCTTTTTTTATAATTAGTCTGTTTTTATTTTATGTTATTTCGTACCGTACAATTCCTTTAGTTTGCGGGATCATTTTCCCCTTACCCTAAGGGTAATGAAAAGAATTATAGAATGGATTGTTAATTATGCCGAGATCTCAGATAAATGCAAATTTTATTGATAAGACCTCTTCAATTGTGGCCAATATCTTATTACGAATAATTCCGACAACTTCCGGAGAAAAAAAGGCATTTACCTATTACAGAGATGGTGCGATTTGATTCTTTTTTTTTTTTAGGTCCAGTATTACGAGAAAGAAAAGAGACATGGTTCGAGATAGAAAAAACCAAATTATTAAAATAAACCCACGCTTGGTGAAGGTGAAGTTTGTAGATAGAACAATTCCTTCTGTCGTGTATCCTCGATTGATGCAGCCTCGGATGCTTCAATTGTTGATTTTAGTATTTAGCGAAAGGTTACACCTATGGGTTCCGTATTGCGAGTCAATCCTACTCCACTAGTACCAATAGGCAGCATAGGGGAAGAAGCACTACACCTAGGAATCAACAACATGAAAACTTTGTTATAAATTACCCTTTTCCTTATCGGTATCGGGGCTAACAAGAATGGTTGGGACAACAAACATCCATCTCGTTCGTACTTTGGGTATCCGTATAACCATCAAAGATCGTTGAAGTGACTAATTCCTGGAAATAGGGGGCGTTGAGGACAAAGAAATTGTTGGAGTTACCATTTCCATCTAGTACTAATACAGTTGGTGTTAATAAAAAACCTCTTGCAGGAAGGCTGGCTAGAGATTTCTTGTAAAAATACTAGCTCCTTTCAGTTCATAATGAGAATAGTCAAATTTGAATTTCATGGATTATTTCCCTTAGTACTATGCGCAGAAAGAAGGGAGGAGCCATATGAAATGAAAATCTCACGTACGGTTCTGGAACGGAGATTCTTTGAATAGAATGAACGACCGTAACGGATGTTGGCTCAATCCGAAGGAAATTATGCGGAAGCTTTACAAAATTATTATGAAGCTACGCGACCAGAAATTGATCCCTATGATCGAAGTTATATACTCTATAACATAGGACTTATACACACAAGCAACGGAGAGCATACAAGGGCTTTGGAATATTATTTCCGGGCACTGGAACGAAACCCATTCTTACCACAAGCTTTTAATAATATGGCCGTGATCTGTCATTACGTGCGACTATCTCTACTATAGAAAGAAGGAAAAAAGATCCAATTAACTAGTAAATACTAGAATGAAATAGGTTTTCTACATATGCGTCGTCTAAAGCAACGGTTTTTATCAGCTGTAGCAAGTAAAGAGACTTCACGAGAACCAAAATTAAGAAGAAATGGATAAAGCCTATATACTCCATGGATAAAGGATTGAATTGATAGAGAAAGCACCGTAAAGATCAATTAGCAAGCTATTTGGTCGATAGAGTTAAGAACTGCTTTGCTTACTTATCCCGTGATACAGGATAAAAGTTAGGAATCAAATTATGTAATAGAGTTGATCCACTAAGGTATTGAGCAGCGGTGTAGCATCAGATCCCAAAGATCGTAAGTTCTTTTTTCTTATATTATATTAGGATATTAGGGAGGAAAGTCTTTTTCAAAAATTCTATATCTATATTATATAAATTGCATATATACAATTGAGATAGTTACCTTTCAGAGAATTCTAACACTATATTTTAACACTATTATATATAGGATATAGGGTCGATCCATACTTCATTCCTCTGAAGGTGGGAGAAAAGATAAAGCTTTTTATTGATCAAAAAATTAGAGTTTTAAACTTATGTAATTAACTTCTTCTGGCTAACCCAACAAAAATGGGATACTTTTATGACAATATGACAAATCTAATTCAATTAACATAAAGTAGATTAAGACGGGGCGCAAGCAAAAAGAATCGATTGTCGAGCCGTATGAGGTAGGAAACTCTCAAGTACGGTTCGAAGGGAAGGAGCTACCTATTCCGACCGGGGAGAACAGGCCATTCTACAAGGTGATTCTGAAATTGCAGAGGCTTGGTCCGATCAAGCTGCTGAGTATTGGAAACAAGCTATAGCGCTCAGTCCGGGTAATTATATTGAAGCACAAAATTGGTTGAAGATCACGAGGCGCTTTGAATAAGACCACTCCCTTTTTTAATTCATTAAAATTAGTTGTTGGATCCATCAATCAAATAAAATAGATCGTGTTCCCATGAAAAGATTCAATCAAGAGTTTCATTATATCCTTTCTTTATAAAATCATTGTATGGTATCTCATAGGGATAAAACGGTATAGAATAAAACTAATAAAGCTAGTAAAAGAAAGATACAAGATACGGTGGAATGACTAAATATGGATAAGATATAGCAATGGATCTTATTAATCCTAATGAATGATCTTGTGATTTCTAGTAAAGGAATAGAATATTTCATAGAAGTAGATTCATATGGGTACTTATACATTCAGATATAAGTGTACTAGGTTTAGGTTGCAAAAAAAATTGTTTTTTCGTTTCGCCGGGAAAGTACTTTCCAAGGAAAAACAGGCCCTGGGGCACCTAATCGTTATGTCATAATA